AAGTTAATCGTAAATAAGAGGATTGTTTACGAATAAGCACTAATAAAATTTCGCACTCAAATACATAAGAATTATATAGGAACCAAAAGAATCTTTTATTTTCTTTCGAAAAAACATAAATAGATTTCTTCTGAGTAATGGAGAGATTATTCCAATTATGGTATTCGTGAAGAAAGAATTGCAATAAGTGTAAAAAGGGAACATCTTGAATCCCGCACTGAAGGATTTGAACCAAGATTTCCATATGGATAGGATGAGGTATTAGTATATCTAAAACATAATTTAAATGCAATAATTTGTCCTCTAAAAAAGGAAAAATTGAATGAATTGATCGTAAATTATGATATTTTGGTATTTCTTTTTTTTCTAAATAAGATACTAATCGCAAGGAAAATGGAATTTCCACAATAATTGCAAAACTTTCTGATATAATTTGAGAATAAAAATGAGAATAAAAAAAAATGTTGTGAGTGTGACCAATAAATAAATTTTGGTTAGAACAATTAACCGAAGAAATCAAAGGATTCTTTTGATAGATTCGAGTAATTAAACGTTTTACAAGTGATAAACTAGATTTATTATCATAACCAAAGACTTTTATGGGTTCATAAAAAATCAAACCATTTAAACCATGATCATGAGCAAGTGCATAAATATACTCCTGAAAGAGTAACGGATATAGGAAATATTGTTGCCAAAATCCACCTTTTTCTAAATATCCTTGTAATTCTTCCATTGACTTCAATTTCTACTTGAACCAGAAACAATAGGTATTTCTTGTATTATCAAATTATACATAGTGCAATACGGTCAGAACAGAGTATGTATCATGTATGAAAAAAAAAATATACCCCGGAAATACAGAGTCCAATGAACAGATCTTTTTCCTCTCTCCTTCTACTATCCAATAGGTTTATCTGCGTTCTATTAAATAAATTATCAGAGGATAAAAAATCTTTTATTTTTGCAACCCCATCGCTCTTTTGACTTTGGAAATTTTTTTTGTCAGTATACTGTTTCTTCTACACATTAGTTTTCAATCCATAATAGAAAATAGGTAGGATTTTTTTTTCTTAAAAAAAAGAATCAAAGGTCCATTTACAGGAGACCCCTTCCCCACATCAGGCACTAAGTTATTTTTAACGTTTAATTAGATCGGGAAACTATTCAAATTTAGAATAAAAGCTCGTTGCTTTTTTTTTTTTTTTTACCAGAATTAGAGCCATAGAGCTCTATCCATTTATTCACTAGACCAAACTCTAACTGTGAATTTCTAAAAATAAAAAAAAAAAATAAGAAAGAATATAATAAGAAATTAAAAAATAAAAATGCAATTCTATTTTTTCTTATTATTTTATTACGACATGCGGTTTTTTCCATCCATTACCTTTCAGGATCAGTCGTGGTCTTATAGACTCTACCAAAAGTCTGGACGAATTCGTTACTTCATTCAAATGTGTAAAAAACCATAATCGCACTTAAAAGCCGAGTACTCTACCATTGAGTTAGCAACCCAGATAAATATGTATATACAAGTGGAAAAAATAGAATTGAACTATACAACTACGTAAAAACATTGAATTTTGAATTCAAAAGAAATATAAAGGAAAGATTAGATGATCAATTAAACAAAATAGCAAAGTAGATTGGATTAAATTAAAGACAGATAAAAAAATGTAAAAATTTACATTAAAAGACCACCCCACTTTTTTATAAAAAAAATTTTGATTTTCGTTAAAAAAATATATCTTATATAACAAATAGTAAATTTGGCAAACCCATAATTTGAATGAAGTAAAGGAAAAACCCATAAATAAACAAGGATCAAATAAACAGATCTATTTATCTACGATCGAATTATATTTGTTCGACACACCATTGTCAATATGAATAAATTGTTGAGAAAAAAATGAATAAAAAAAAAAAATGAAATAAAATAAGGATTTGTGTTGGATTGGCACAACAATAAACATGGTAAATATAAAACATAATATAGAACAAGAAAAAAGAAATTGTGAGTAAATAATTACCACACAAATTTATACTAGTTACCTTTCTTTTTTCTAATTTTTTTATTTATTTTATGTTATGAATTCTTTTAAAAATTCTGCTTTTCTTAAAATATCATGAACAGTTCCTGTAGGTTGAGCACCTTTTTCAAGGAAATAACGAATAGCAGGAACGTTTAAATAAGTTTGATTTTTCATTGGATCATAAAAACCCACCTTTCGAAGATCTCTTCCTTCTCGTCGGGATTGAACATCAATTGCAACAATTTGATAGATCGCTCATTGGGATAGATATAGATAAATAGGGATAGATATATAGAAACGTATAATAGGTTTTCTCCTCATACGGCTCGAGAAAAAATGATTCTAATATTTCTGTATATAATGTAAAATATATAAAAAAATTTATGACTTAGACTATGATTTAAGTTTTTCTGTTCTTACTTACATAAAAAAAGAAAAAAAAAAACGAAATATCATTCGTACTCATAACTCAAGTTGGGTAATTCTGAAAAAGTCCGAAGGTAAATCCTTAGGTATTTCTTGAGTCGTCTCTAACCTCTTTTGTTTGTTTCGTCTCGAATCTTTTTTTTAGTCTCCATCATTATACTAAAAATAAAATATTGAGACAATTGAAAATAGTGTTTCCTTGTTCCGGAATTCTTTCTCTTTACTTTTTAAAATCATTAGGTTTAGACATTACTTCGGTGATCCTTATCCCCTTTTTCAAAACGGCAGCAACATACCTTTTGTTTTTTGTTATTTCCTTCTATATATTTTTTATGTATGTATCTAGGGAAAGGTAAATATGTAATATAAAAAATGTTATTTATTTTTATTTCAAACTTGTTGGGATTTGAATCCTGCAATTTAAAAAATTTCTATATTGAGGATATACTTAACAAAGTAGTCTAATTTATTAATTGTTACTAACCCTAAATTCGCCCCCCCGATAAATGAATCAATACGTTTTGCTCGAGCTCCATCATGTACTATTCCTATTTACCAACCCAATACAAATTGGGTTCCTAATAGGAACAGAACAAACTATGTCGATTCCAGAGCATCTTCATTCCTATAGAAAATGGCGGATGTAAGAATCCACAGTGAATTATGTCCTTCAAGTCGCACGTTGCTTTCTACCACATCGTTTTAAACGAAGTTTTACCATAACACTCCTCTCATTTTAAATTTTATTTTGAAACGGTATGCAATTGATTCGATATGGAATCATGAATAGTCATTTGTTATTTCCTTCTATATATTTTTTATGTATGTATCTAGGGAAAGGTAAATAATTATATGGAAAAAAGTCTTATATTATAAAGGATTTAAGTTATTGCGCCCCTCTATCCTATTCCTATGGGGTGAAAGAAATTTCTAAAAAAGAAAAAAGAAAAGTGAATCCATTTCCTTAAATATAATTAAAATCTTCAACAGATCATTCGGGATGTTATGTTAAATTATGGAAAAAATTCTTCTCGAACAAATAAACTCTAAATCTAAAAAGAACAGCCCTATGGATTTTCCAATTCCGGAAGAAAATCAGTTATTAACAAAATATAAGCTATTCCAATAACTCGAAAAAGTCATAAGTTTCTCTATATTTATAATATAGATTTTTCAAATTTCTTCGAGTACCCGGGTTCATAAAAAAAAGAATTTTTGTTTTCATGAATATGAAATAGAAAAGGATCTCTTTTTCTCTTTCAATTCAGAATTCCATAATGAATCACATAATACGAGAATTCAGATTTCATGGAAAAAAGAGTTTTCCTAAGTAACTTACTTCAATATTACTATTAAAATAGTAGTTTCTTAATGATATACCCAAAAATTGTTTTGAATTTAGAATTCAATGAAATATCTTTATTTCTACCCGTACACTCAATCGCATTTGTGAAAAACTAAATGAAAAAAGTTTTATTTTTATATAAAAATCAGAACAAAAGGTGACACTATATCCAAGATTAAAGAAAAAAATTTCCAAACTTAAAGAGAAATTTGTTAAAGAGAAGAATCTTTCCTTTCTCATGTAGACGCTCTGGGACGGAAGGATTCGAACCTCCGAATAACGGGACCAAAACCCGTTGCCTTACCACTTGGCCACGCCCCATTTCGATTTCGAATTTCTCTTTAATACTAATTAAAGACTAATATTATATTAGTATTAGTCGTTCGTCAATCCCAATTCAAATATATATGAAATATATTACTGCTAGGATTCAACACATGAAAATATAGAAAAAAATGATTGATCATTCCATAAAATTAAATTAAGATATTGTATGAAACTAAAATTCCTTGTATTCTCATTTGAGAATGAAAGGGAAGATTTTTGATTTGAGAGCGCTCGAAGAACAAGAAGGTTTTTTGACCTACCTTTTAATTTTTCCCTCATAAAAAGAACTCAATCAAAATCGAATTTTCTAATCTACAAGAATGAAATGTTTGTTATGCTTAATATCTTTAGTTTAATCTGTATCTGTCTTAATTCTACCCTTTCTCCGAGTAGTTTTTTCTTCGGCAAATTGCCCGAGGCTTATGCCTTTTTCAATCCTATCATAGATATTATGCCTGTCATACCTGTACTATTTTTGCTCTTAGCCTTTGTCTGGCAAGCTGCTGTAAGTTTTCGATAAAATCTTTAATGCTCCGAAAAATTCATGATTTTTACGAAACAAATTTTCTAAAAATTTATAAGATCTTATAAATTTTACATTATGAACCCTCCATTCGAAAATAGAAATTCTTGTTCTTGTATTATATTGAATAATCGCACGGTGATAAATTTTGATCAACTTATTTCCTCGTTCTGACCTTCCAGTAAACAAGGACTTTCTAAAGACCCCACAATACCAAATAATGGATATGACCAAAAATACCAAAAATTTTTGGTAATGAAGGAATCAGAATCTTGCTTTTCTTATTATTATTACATTACAAAAACAAAAAATTAGTAAAAATTACCTTTTTAAAGAAAAGACTTCATTTTCTTTTTGGTTTCTTTTTGGGGCACTATGTCAACATAGTGTATGTGATAAAAAATAGGCAATCTATTTCCCTTTTCAAAAAAAATCTTGGAGATTGTGTAATGCTTACTCTCAAACTCTTTGTTTACACAGTAGTCATATTTTTTGTTTCTCTCTTCATCTTTGGATTCTTATCTAATGATCCGGGCCGTAATCCTGGACGTGAGGAATAAAAAAAAAGATTTTGAAAGTCTGAAGCGATCGAGGGGAGCGGAGAGAGAGGGATTCGAACCCTCGGTACAAATAACTCGTACAACGGATTAGCAATCTGTCGCTTTAGTCCACTCAGCCATCTCTCCCAATTCAAATTGAAAATTTTTTATGTGGTGTGACAGGCGAAGTAAAAAAGATTTAAATTGAAAAACATTACTTCCTTGATTTTCATTTTGTAAGAAAAGTCCATTCCCCCGGCCAGTACTTAACCAGGCCGGGTTATTACATTACTTCTGATGAATCAATCATTTCATAGATCAAATGATTTCATTTTTTTTTTTTACTATATCAAATCAAAGATACTTGTTATTGAAGTTATTGAAGTAACAATAAAGACAATTTTTATCTCCATTCCAAGTGTAATTTCTTAGTATTAGTAATTATATTTCTTAGTATTAGATTTAATATAATACTATATAAATTACTATTAGTATTTAATAATTAGTATTAATATTATTTTTTATTATATTATTAGTATTTATTAATTAGTATTAAGTAGTATTTTGAATTAAGTAGTATTTTGAATTTTGAGTCTTTTTTATCCATTTAGTTAATTATTTAACTGGAAAAAAGCACATACAGATATTAAATTAAATAATATAATAGAAAAAATGAAACACACATATGTTATAACATATATAACATAACTCTTTTATTTGTTCAAGGGACATTGAACATTTAAGATCCAATTAATCCGAGTTTAAATTCAAAAATAGGTCAGTTGAAGGGAAAATAAAAAAAAAAAAAAATGAGGAATTCGTCGTGGTTATAGCCCAGCTTCAATAATTCCTTCAATTTTGGACTGTCAGTAATGACTTATAACAAGTGAAAAATGAGACTTTTTGCTTTATTCTAACTTTATTAGAATTTGGTTATTTTAAAAAACTTTCTGTACTTCAACTTCAAGTGCCCCTGGTCGGGGAGGATGAAGTGTCAACGCTCAAGTTTTTTTGAGTCTGATGCTATTAAGATAGCATCTCATTCCTTTGTTCGACAAAAGGTATATTCATATATAATAATGAATATGAAGCGGGTATAGTTTAGTGGTAAAAGTGCGATTCGTTCAATTAATAACTTAAAAAGTTAAGGGGTCTTTCGGGTTTTTCATATTTCGATCAAAAAAAAACTTTATTTCCTAAAAAGAGTTTAATCCTTTTCCCCTCAATAGCATATTTGAGGAAAAATATAAATTCTCATGATTTGTATCCAAAGTTCAATTGAAATTGAATAAAAGGTTTTATAGAGTCACGAAGCATAAAAAAAAAAAAAATTTGGATCAAATCTTCCAATTAATAAATATAAGTAAAGGATCTATGGATGAAGATAAAAAACAAAAGTGCATTTCCAATCGTAACTAGATCTTAAATTTTTGTCTTGTATAAGCTAAGATTAAAGCCAAATAGCTAGAAAATGGTAGTTTTGGTTTACTAGAACCATCAGCATATTATTTTAGCTCGGTGGAAACAAAATAAAATTCTTTTCCTTAGGATCCCTCGAGTGGAAATAGGGAACGAAGTAACTAGATTAGACGGATTTGGGATAATAGAATCCCCCCTTCTCTAGAGGGATCATCTAGAAAGCGAGTGGCTTTTGGTGTCTTTAATAAGAAAAGCTGACATAGATGTTATGGATCTAATTTTTGTTTCTGGGAATACATCAATTTTCCATAAAGGAGCCGAATGAAACAAAATTTTCATGTTCGGTTTTGAATTAGAGACGTTAAGAATGATAAATTAACGTCGACTATAACCCCTAGCCTTCCAAGCTAACGATGCGGGTTCGATTCCCGCTACCCGCCCCATATTCCTTATTCTATATGCATCATCCATTCGAATATGCATTCTTTTTTTTTTACCTCCAAAAATTTTCATTTATTTTTATCAAAAAAAAAGATAAAGGGAGAATGCGAAAGAATGAAATAGGAATGAAAAGCGTCCATTGTCTAATGGATAGGACAGAGGTTTTCTAAACCTTTGGTATAGGTTCAAATCCTATTGGACGCAATTTTTTTCCATCTATTTTAAAAGTGACGATACCAAGAAACCCCTTTTTGAATGATTTGAATCAGAAATAATTCGCAAGAATAACTCTTGTTCTAACAATAGAATTAGAGTTATAAATTTATGCTTGTTCCTCAAGTAGAAACAATTCGGTGTGCTCCTGAATAGCTTCCTTCAAAAAGGTTTCCGCTTCCTCGGTGAATGTCTTGGTAGAAGATACAATTTCTTGAAATTGAGGTTTATTCT